GAAGAATCGAAGAATTACAGATGAATGTAAAAAAAAAACTTAATTGTGTGAACCGGAAACTCAATATTGCTATTACAAGAATTGCAAATCCTTACGGACACCCTAATATTCTTGCAGAATTTATAGCCGGACAATTAAAAAATAGAGTTTCATTTCGGAAAGCAATGAAAAAAGCTATTGAATTAACTGAACAAGCGGGTACAAAAGGAATTCAAGTACAAATTGCAGGACGTATCGACGGAAAAGAAATTGCACGTGTCGAATGGATCAGAGAAGGTAGGGTTCCTCTACAAACCATTCGAGCTAAAATTGATTATTGTTCCTATACAGTTCGAACTATCTATGGGGTATTAGGTATCAAAATTTGGATATTTGTAAACGGAGAAAAATAATCCTTTACTTGACTTATCTTTAGACCTATTCGGTATAGAAATAGAACAAAAAATGAACAATTCTATAAGGTTGAATAAAAATTGGATTAATTATTTGATATAATTGCTATGCTTAGTGTGTGATTCGTTGGTTTTTAGGGGTAGATTAAAAAAAAAAAAATGGACCGGCCCATAGTATGAACTAATAACTATAAAAACTAAATAACCAACCCATCGTTTCGTATTATCTGGATATAAGGAACCAGTCGAGATATGATATATTGGTCATATCATTGTAGCAACTGAAATCATTTTTGCATAAACAAAAAAGAAAAACCAATTTGATTATAAGTTGTTAAGCAATAAAAGTCTGTAGATAAATGGAAAGGTGAGAGAAAGAAAGAAAAAAAAAAAATATCAATGATATATGATTCCAATATGTAAGGTCTATGATTCATCTCACAAAGAAGAATGTAATAAAGCATTGATACTGATCGATCCATAATTAGACAAATTTGTTCATATAATATAACAAAAAAATCAAGAGCCTTGAGTCAATAAAGACTGAGAAGATTGACTCAAGAACAAATTTGATTTTTATTCGAGGCTCCGTTGTAGAATTCAGACCTAACCATTAATTGAGAACCGATGGGAACGACAGAACCCGTGAATCTATAAGATTCTATTAAAAACGAATCCTAACGATTCATTGGTAAGGATGGCGGAACAAACCAAGAACAAATTCATTTATTCTGAGAAGTCATGTCATAAATTACTCCTATAACTGAATATTGAAAGAGTAAATATTCGCCCGCGAATTTTTTTTTTTGAATGAATTTCGAAATTTTAGTTGATCCGATATAATAAAAGGCAAAACTAAATAAAGATTCATTATAACCTTATAACAAAACAACATTATATTATCTAGAACATTATCTCCAAATAAACATTATCTATAACATTATCTATAAATATAAATAGAATATATGTTTAGTTATATATCAAAACAAAATATTAGAAATTTGAATTTCGAATAAATTTAATAAATTAGAGAATTAGAGATGAAATTTCAAATTCAGTATATTGTTTCAATGGATTATTCATTAAATACATGGATTCTTTTTTCTCCTTTCGTTCGCGAGGAGCTGGATGAGAAGAAACTCTCACGTCCAGTTCTGTAGTAGAGATGGAATTGATAAACAACCATCAACTATAACCCCAAAAGAACCAGATTCCGTAAACACCATAGAGGAAGAATGAAAGGAATATCTTATCGAGGTAATCGTATTTGCTTCGGTAGATATGCCCTTCAAGCGCTTGAACCCGCTTGGATCACATCTAGACAAATAGAAGCAGGTCGACGAGCAATGACACGAAATGCACGCCGTGGTGGAAAAATATGGGTACGTATATTTCCAGACAAACCAGTTACAGTAAGACCTACAGAAACACGTATGGGTTCAGGAAAAGGATCTCCTGAATATTGGGTAGCTGTCGTTAAACCAGGTAGAATACTTTATGAAATGAGCGGAGTAGCAGAAAATATAGCCAGAAAGGCTATTTCAATAGCGGCATCAAAAATGCCTATACGAACTCAATTCATTATTTCAGGATAGAAATGTAGAACCAAAAGAAAGAAGTTTTTTGGATGAAAAAAAAAAATTTCAGGTTTCTTTTTTGTTTTGAATAAACAACATTTTTTTTTTTACTTCGCCTTTTGCATTGAAAAAACAGATAAAAAATGATATGATTCAACCTCAAACCCATTTGAATGTAGCGGATAACAGCGGAGCCCGAGAATTGATGTGTATTCGAATCATAGGAGCTAGTAATCGGCGATATGCTCATATCGGTGACGTTATTATTGCTGTAATCAAAGAAGCAGTACCAAATACACCTCTAGAAAGATCAGAAGTGATCAGAGCTGTAATTGTACGTACTTGTAAAGAACTCAAACGTGACAACGGTATGATAATACGATATGATGACAATGCTGCAGTTGTTATTGATCAAGAAGGAAATCCAAAGGGAACTCGAATTTTTGGAGCGATCGCCCGAGAATTAAGACAGTTAAATTTCACTAAAATAGTTTCATTAGCACCTGAAGTATTATAAGACAAGACTATAATAAGTTTCATTAGCACCTGAAGTATTATAAGACAAGACTATAATACAGTTAGAGTATTTTATAGTATTTGAATAAAATTTATTAACTTAATTAGTAGATTGTTTGTGTCTCACGTATATACCTTTAAAAATTCAGAAATCAAAAATAAAGAAAAAAAGAGCATGTTAATTATATTAAAATTCGGGGACAACAATAATCTTAGTTTATTATGAGTAAAGACACTATTGCTAACATAATAACTTCTATACGAAATGCTGACATGAATAAAAAAAAAACAGTTCGAATACCATCTACTAACATTACTGAAAACATTGTTAAAATTCTTTTACGAGAAGGTTTTATTGAAAACATGAGGAAACACCAGGAAGACAAGAATTTTTTTTTGGTTTTAACCCTACGACATAGAAGGAATAGGAAAGGTCCATATAGAAATGGTTTAAATTTAAAACGGATCAGTCGACCCGGTCTACGAATCTATTCTAACTATCAACGAATTCCTAGAATTTTAGGCGGAATGGGGATTGTAATTCTTTCTACTTCTCGAGGTATAATGACAGACAGAGAGGCTCGACTAGAAGGAATTGGTGGAGAAATTTTGTGTTATATATGGTAATCTTTCTGAGATCTGAATTATATGCAAAATTTTTCTATTTGTGAAAAAAAAAAAGAGAAAAGGCGAGTTTATAATATTTCTCCTTCCACGTTAGTTGATAACTCAAGTGAAAGAACAAAAAAAAGATTCATGAAAGTTTCATTTCTGAATTACTTTCCAATGGTATGCTCTGGATTCATTTAGATAATGAAGACCTGATTTTAGGTTATGTTTCAGGAAGGATTCGACGTATTTTTTTTTATACATATACTTTTATAGATATATTGGCGGTATAGAATCAAAATTGAAGCAAGTCATTATAATTCAATTGGAGGACGTATAATTTTTCGACTCCAAAACCAAAACAAAGATTCGAATGATTAGATAGTTTTTTTTTTTCAATTTCAACATTGATTTCGTGGGAATACAATTCGAAATTGAAAAATTTCAAGAAGCTTATTTTCTTCCAATAAAGAAATTCAGAATTAAGGAATGACAAATATGAAAATAAGAGCCTCCGTTCGTAAAATTTGTGAAAAATGTCGACTGATCCGTAGACGAGGACGAATTATAGTAATTTGTTCCAACCCAAGACATAAACAAAGACAAGGATAATCTTTAGAAAAAAGGGGATCTATAAAATTTGAAAATTTAAAGGACCCAATGTAAAGATGTTAAATAAAGGATCTGTTTTGACATTAAATGGATATATCCATATATCTCTGACTTAGATTTATGAGATGGCAAAATATGGCAAAACCTATACCAAGAATTAGTTCACGTAAGAATAGACATATTAGTTCGCGTAAAAATATGCGTAGAATACCAAAGGGAGTTATTCATGTTCAAGCAAGTTTCAACAATACTATTGTGACTGTTACAGATGTACGGGGTCGGGTAATTTCTTGGTCCTCCGCTGGTACTTGTGGATTCAAGGGTACAAGAAGAGGGACACCATTTGCCGCTCAAACCGCAGCGGGAAATGCTATTAGAACAGTAGTGGATCAAGGTATGCAACGAGCCGAAGTCATGATAAAAGGCCCCGGTCTCGGAAGAGATGCAGCATTAAGAGCTATTCGTAGAAGTGGTATACTATTAAGTTTCATACGAGATGTAACTCCTATGCCACATAATGGCTGTAGACCCCCTAAAAAAAGACGTGTGTAAAAATTGAAGATATTTCAAGAGAAATAAATAATCCAATGATTTGATAAAATAATATTACTATGGTTCAAGAGAACGTAATAATATCTACTCGGGCACTACAATGGAAGTGTGTTGAATCAAGAACAGACAGCAAGCGTCTTTATTATGGACGCTTTATTCTGGCTCCACTTATGAAGGGCCAAGCCGATACAATAGGAATTGCGATGCGAAGAGCTTTGCTTGGAGAAATAGAAGGAACATGTATCACACGCGCAAAATCCGAAAAAATACCACATGAATATTCTACTATAATAGGTATTCAAGAATCCGTACATGAAATTTTAATGAATTTGAAAGAAATTGTATTGAGAAGCACTCTCTATGGAACTCATGATGCGTTTATTTGTGTCAAGGGTCCTGGATATGTAACTGCTCAAGACATTATCTTACCACCTTCGGTAGAAATCGTTGATAATACACAACATATAGCTAACCTAACAGAACCAATTAATTTGTGTATTGAATTAAAAATTACGAGGAATCGCGGATATCATATAAAAACGCCAAATAACTCTCAAGACAGAAGTTATCCTATAGATGCTGTATTCATGCCTGTTCGAAATGCAAATCATAGTATTCATTCTTATGTGAATGGAAATGAAAAACAAGAAATACTTTTTCTCGAAATATGGACAAATGGAAGTTTAACTCCTAAAGAAGCACTTCATGAGGCCTCCCGGAATTTGATTGATTTATTTATTCC